ACGAATCAAAGCGCAATAATTTCTAATTATTTAAAACAAATCATTCCATTTAGAAATAAAAAAGATATATATGATGATATGAAATAAAATATATAAGTGTAATAAAAAGACTTTCAAATATCATTTGAAAGCAAAAACGAAAATTATTTAATCTAAAAATAGATCGAATCAAATATTTTTTAATATTAAATGCTATACTATAGAATTGTACTATATAATTGTGATGTGAGAAAAAAACTAAAATTATATATAGATATATTAATCGTTATATTCTATGGTCTATGGTAAGTATGAGTATTGAATATTTCCTTTCAATTCTATATTCTCTTTTTTCGATAGTCATATTCATTATGACTAGCTAATAGGAATCGCCAAGAATGCAAATATAAGTATATAAGTATATTAATTAATAGCTAACAATAGTTTATTGAATCCCTATGCAGGTATAATTTATCTTATGTGAGCCTGCTTAGCTCAGAGGTTAGAGCATCGCATTTGTAATGCGATGGTCATCGGTTCGATTCCGATAGCCGGCTTTTCTCTATTTATTTTCTTCGAGTTTTTACATGATTGAGAATGCCCTTTTGAAATCCGAAATCCAATAATATTGAAAAATCTATTTTTTATCTTATAGGAACTTACAACTATGCCATGAAAAGAATCCCTTTTATCTATTTTTTATCTATATAGAAATCTATATAGAATCTTTATATAGAATATATATAGAATAGAAAGGTCTGGATATTTATTCATCTAATTATTCTTTAGAGTACAAGTACACTACTTCCGTAAACTTCGCTTCATTTATCATTTAGTTCAGTTTTAGTTTAGGTTTATTCTGTAAAATGAAATTTCATCAATAAGAATTCAATATAAATAAGAATAAGGAGTCTTTATGTCGCGTTACCGGGGACCTCGTTTCAAAAAAATACGCCGCCTGGGAGCTTTACCGGGACTAACTAATAAAAGGCCTAGAGCCGGAAGTGATCTTAGAAACCAATCACGTTCCGGTAAAAAATCTCAATATCGTATTCGTCTAGAAGAAAAACAAAAGTTGCGTTTTCATTATGGTCTTACAGAACGACAATTACTTAAATACGTTCGTATCGCCGGCAAAGCCAAGGGGTCAACAGGTCAGGTTTTACTCCAATTACTTGAAATGCGCTTGGATAACATCCTTTTTCGATTGGGTATGGCTCCGACTATTCCTGGAGCCCGTCAATTGGTTAACCATAGACATATTTTAGTCAATGGTCGTATAGTAGATATACCAAGTTATCGCTGCAAACCCCGAGATATTATTACGGCGAGGGATGAACAAAACTCTAGAGCTCTGATTCAAAATTCTTTCGATTCATCCTCTCAGGACGAAATGCCAAAACATTTGACTCTTCAACCATTCCAATATAAAGGATTAGTCAATCAAATAATAGATAGTAAATGGGTCGGTTTGAAAATAAATGAATTGCTAGTCGTAGAATATTATTCGCGCCAGACCTAAACCTAACGAAAAGAAAATAAAAAATCACAAGGGTTCGGACAATTTTGATCCCTTTCGTCGAAGTAAATTAACCTAAGGTTAAGATAAATAAGAGTTTGATCCGGATTTTTCTCCGGTTTAGGTATCATAGAACGGGAGGGAGGTTTTCATTCCTTGTCTACTCTTTTCCTTTCAGTATTTTCCGTGACACAGTAATTAGGAATAAAATATATATCAAAGAAAGGTCTAACTGTTTTGTGTTGGAATATAATTTTATATATTTTACTCTTTTGGTTAGTAAGATCAGTGAATTAGATGAAGGTACGGAAAGAGAGGGATTCGAACCCTCGGTAAACAAAAGCCTACATAGCAGTTCCAATGCTACGCCTTCAACCACTCGGCCATCTCTCCTACATAATGATTATGACCCAAAAACCGAGTGAATAGCGAGCCGGTACTAGTAGATTATTGGATAGGAACGACCAATTAATTCTAATTATAACTATAAAAAATAGATGATTTTCATCAAAGTCAAAGAAAGATCTTTCTTTTGAGGTTAGGCGGATAAATATAAAATATGAAAACTGTTAGAAACATTCTATTCATGTTTGCAAAACCAGCCTTCGCCTCTTTTTCTGTTATTTTATACCGGTACCGAAGGCAATCACTAAATTATAACGAATCAGCTGATTGATGGGTCTATTTTTGCACTTAGGTTAATGGATCTCTTTAGATCACGATTATATTTAGACTATAATTCCATATCTTATATCTTAAGAATTCTCAAATTCCTTTCCAGTCCAGTATTCAGAATATATATAGTTGATTGTATAGTGTATACCTCCTATGCATACAAAATAAAACGGGCGGGTTTTTTCATCATAGAATGGTTATTCGATCTTTTTTTCTTCTTTGGATGAGAATTCAATAAAAAAATTTTTCGTTATTCTCATCTGTAACTTCAATGAAATTGAATACTTTCTTTTGTTGGTATACTACTCCATTTACATTAGGATGAAA